AACGGAAAAGTCCTTCATCTCAATTGATGAATTATCTTCTGAGTGCGGACACATTTTAAATTTTGAAAAATGTCCTTTATTGACAGAAGCAAAAATAATTGATTCAGAAAGTCAAGCAAAATCTTTGCAATTTGTATTCGATGTAATTACAAAAGATCAAAAAACAAAGAAAAAGAAAGATATTGGAATTAAAATAGAAGAAGTCAGTAAAAAGGTGTCTAGATGGTCATACAAATTAACCGAGGATTTGTTGGAAGAAGAGGAAAAAGAAAATGAAGAAGAATTAGAAGAAGAAGAGCATGAGATTCATTCAAGAAGAGCCAAACGTGTTGTAATTTATAACGATAATGATCAAAATACCAATTCTATTTCTAGTACTAAGAATGCTAGTAACAATGAGAAAAATGATAATAAAACGGAAGAGGAAGAGGAAGAGGAAGAGGAAGAGGAAGAGGAAGAGGTAGCTCTGATACGTTACTCCCAACAATCGTGTTTTCGTCGCAATCTAATCAAAGGATCCATGCGCGCTCAAAGACGTAAAACAGTTATTTGGGACCTCTTTCAAGTAAATGCGCATTCCCCACTTTTTTTGGACCGTATAGACAAAACATCTTTTTTTTATTCTTTTCATATTAATGAAATGAAGAATCTTATTTTGAGGAATTGGATGGGTAGAGAACGAGAATCTGAATTTAAAATTTTAGATTCCCATTTTGAAAATGAAGAGACAAAAGAAGAAAAGGATAAAAAAGAACGTATAGAAATATCAGAAGCTTGGGATACCTTTGTATTTATTCAAGCAATAAGAGGTTTAATGTTAGTAATCCAATCTTTTTTTAGAAAATACATTATATTGCCTTCATTTATAATAGCTAAAAATATTTTACGTATGTTATTATTTCAATTCCCCGAGTGGTACGAGGATTTGAAGGAATGGAATAGAGAAATGCATATTAAATGCACCTATAATGGTGTTCAATTATCAGAAACAGAATTTCCCCAAGATTGGTTAACAGACGGCATTCAGATAAAGATTCTATATCCTTTCTGTCTAAAACCTTGGCGAAAAGCTAAGGTACGATCTCATCATAGAGATCGAGGAGATTCAAAATATAAAAACAAAAATTTTTGTTTTTTAACAGTCTGGGGAATGGAAGCAGAACTTCCCTTTGGTTCTCCCCGAAAACGACCTTCTTTTTTTGAACCTATTTATAAAGAACTCAAAAAAAGAAATAGAAGGGTAAAAAATAAGATTTTACAAGTTATAAACTTTTTGAAGGAAAGAATAAAATCCTTTATATTTATAAAAGTTAGAAAAGAAAAAACAAAATGGGTCACTAAAATATTTATAGTTATCAAACTCATAATGAAAAAATTGGAAAAAATAAATCCAATTTTTTTATTTGAGTTGAGGAAAGAAAAAGTATATGAAATGAAGGAAAACGAAAAAGATTTACAAAAAAATAAAAAGATTCTTCGCGAATCATCTGTTCGAATTCGACCAAAAAATTGGTTAAATTATTCACTAATAGAAAGAAGAATGAAAGATCTTTCTGATAAGACAATAAAAATCAGGAATCAAATAGAACGAAACGAAAAAGAAAAAAAAAAAGATATAGTTCTAATTTATGATAATAAAAGGCCGGAATCTTTGAAAATCTTAAAAAGGAAAAATATCCGATTAATGCGTAAATCGCACTACTTTATAAAATCATTCATTGAAAAAATATACATAGATATTTTACTATGTACCATTAGCATTCCTAAGATCAATGCACAACTTTTCTTTAAATCAAAAAAAAATATCTTTAATAAATCCATTTACAACAATAAAAGAAATAAAGAACAAGAAGGAATTGATGAAACAAATCAAAATACAATGAAGTTTCATTTTGGTTTGACTATAAAAAAGTTGTTTTCAAATACTTATAGTACTGAGAATAGGAATCCAAATTCCGATACTTATTGGAACTTATCTTCCCTATCTCAAGCATATGTATTTTACAAATTATCACAAACCCAATTACTTAATAAGGATCGCTTGAGACCTGTATTTCAATATAAAGGAAACTCTCCTTTTTTTAAGGAAAAATTAAAAGACTCTTGTATGATAATGATACACGGAATATTTGATTCCAAATCAAGACATAATAAAATTCATTCGTATGTAATGAACGAATGGAAAAACTGGTTAAAAGGTCATTATCAATACGATCCATCTCAAAAAAAATGGTCTCGATTAGTAACTAAAGAATGGCGAAATAGAATCAATCAACGCTGTATGATTCAAAACCAAAACAAGGAATCAATCCAATTGGATTTATATCAAAAATACCAATTCATTCATTCCATGAAAAAAAATAACTATGCAGCGGATTCTTTTATGAGTCAAAAAGAAAAATGGAAAAAAAATCACAGATATGATCTTTTATCATCTAAATACATAAGTCCTCCTAATTCATATATTTCTGGATCAACATTAGAATTTGAAATAAACGGGGATCGAGAAATTCCATATCATTTCAATACATCGAAACCCGAATCATTTTATGTATTAGTAAGTATACCTAGTAATAATTATCTAGAAAAAGGATATATTATTGATAGGAATATAAATTTGGATAGAAAATATTTTGATTGTAGAATTCCTCATTTTTGTTTTAGAAAGAATATTGAGATCTGGACCAATGCACATATTGGCATGACGATTCATAAAAATACTAAGACTGAAATTAAAAATTTTAAAAAAATGAAAAAAAAAGATCTTTTTTCTACTACGGTTCGTCAAGACATCAAACCATGCAATCAAAAAAGAAACTTTTTTGATTGCATGGGAATGCATCAAGAGGGGTTCTCTGATACTGCATCAAATCATAATACTATATCCAATCTCGAATCTTGGTTCTTCCCAGAATTTGTGCAACTTTTTAACATATATAAGATTCAACCTTGGATCATTCCAATCAAATCACTCTTTTTTCATTTTAATAAAAATGAAAAAATAAATATAAATACAAAGAAAAATCCTCATGAATCGTCTAATAAAAAAGATCTTGAATTAGTAAATTACAAGCAGGAAGAACAAGAACAACAGGATCAAGGAAATCTTATATCGAATCTACGAAAACAAAAGAATAAAAAAGCTGTTGAAGAAGATTACGCAAGATTAGACATAGAAATTAAAAAGGGTAGAAAAAAAAAAAAATCTCAATATAAGAGAAAAAAACAAACGGAACTAGATTACTTTTTGAAAAAATATTTCCTTTTTCAATTAAGATGGGCTGATCCCTTGAATCAAAGAATAATGAACAATATTAGGGTATATTGTCTCCTACTTAGACTGATAAACCCAAAGGAAATTGCCATATCCTCGATTCAAAGAGGTGAAATAAATCTAGACGAAATGCTAATTCAAAAGGAGCTAGTTCTTACAGAATTGATAAGAAAGGGAATATTTATTATTGAACCAATTCGTCTATCTATAAGAAGGGACGGAAAATCTATTGTATATCAAACTATGGATATTTCATTGGTTGAGAAGAAGAAGCACCAAACAAATAGAAAATACGCAAAAAAAAGACATATTGAGAAAGAGGGGTTTGAAAAATCCATTCCACGATACAGCCACTTATTTTTTAGTGAAGACAAAAATCATTATGATTTCCTTATTCCTGAAAATATTCTATCTCCTAGGCATCGGAGAGAATTTAGAATTCGAATTTGTTTCAATTCACGGAATTGGAATGTTTTGGATAGAAATCCAAGATTTTGCAATGAAAAGAAAATAAAAAACTGTGGACAATTTTTGAATCAGAACAAGCATATTAACACCGATGCAAAAAATTTAATTAAATTCAAATTGTTTCTTTGGCCCAATTATCGATTAGAAGATTTAGCTTGTATGAATCGTTATTGGTTTGATACCAATAACAGCAGTCGTTTCAGTATGTCAAGAATACATATGTATTCACAATTCAGAATGAATTCAATTCAAATGCAAAATTAAAAAATTTTTATTTTTATATTTTTTTTTATATTTTATAGTGGATTTCCTACATATCGTGTGACATATTCTGTAGATGAAAGCCGAAATATATAGACTGTATAACATTAGAATTTCTAACACATGATGCTGATTTCATAGTGTATCCATTTTCACTAGGAGTAGCAGAATCTTTTTAGTTTAAGTAAAACGAAATCGTTCTATTTCGTGAATGCATATATTTATCAGACCCTTTTTATCCAATATCCAAATCCAATTTTCAATTGGATAAAATATACAAAACAAATAAACATAAATACATAAACAAAAAACAAATTAGTATATGAATAAATGAAATCCAATTTCGATTTATACTAGATGAAAATAACTGTCATAATAAATCTTATTATTTTTCCTGATCGGTAAAATTCACAGAAAATAAAAATTTTAATTTATTTTATGGTCAAAAATTCATTTATCTCAGTTATTCCACAAGAAGAAAAAGACGAAAATAGTGGGTCTGTTGAATTTCAAGTATTCCATTTCACCAGTAAGATACGGAGACTTACTTCACATTTAGAATTGCACAAAAGAGATTTTTTATCACAAAGGGGTCTGCGAATAATTCTGGGAAAACGTCAACGATTATTGACTTATTTGTCAAAGAAAAATAAAGTGCGTTATAAGAGATTAATGGATCAGTTAGATATTCGGGAACCAAAAACTCGTTAATTTAAATTAAATTTATTATTTGAGTTTATTATTATTTATTATTAGCCTTGTTATTTTTTTTTTTTTTTTTTTTTAGAATTTACATTTTATATATGACTATATGAATATGAATAGGATTATTTAGAATTACTAGAATTATACTAAATTCAATTTAAATTAGGATAAATTAGGATATATATATATATGAAAAATGAAAATATAATGAAAATATAATATATTTAATATTAAGAAAATAAACATGATTCGTATGTACAACTCATATTTCATGGTTATTCAAACGTAAATCAAAGGATCTTGGCCCTTTCTCATAAACAGATTTTAAAATCTATTGATTCTAGAAATTTTTTAAAATCATTGATTCGTCTGGTATCTACAATAGAAAATATATGATTTCCATCATTTTCTAATTAAAATTTTATCAGATCGAAAATCTTTTGTGTTCAAAACTTAAATTTATAGACCCAATGTCGCATTCAGTAAAAATTTATGATACATGTATAGGGTGTACCCAATGTGTACGAGCTTGTCCCACGGATGTATTAGAAATGATACCTTGGGACGGATGTAAAGCTAAGCAAATTGCTTCCGCGCCAAGAACCGAGGATTGTGTAGGTTGTAAGAGATGTGAATCCGCTTGCCCAACGGATTTTTTGAGTGTCCGTGTTTATTTATGGCATGAAACAACTCGCAGCATGGGTCTTTCTTATTGATATGTAACAAAAAACTCCCCTTGAATCATTTGATTCCTCTTTACCGAGAAAGCTCCGTACTCGAGAAAAGAAAATATATTATTCTTCTCCCGAGCACGGAGTTTTCTGGTCAAAATTTATCTTGTCTTTATCACGAGTTATTTTCCTTCATAAAGGAAATAAGGCGTATAGGAGGGATACTATATGTATATGTATCCTGGAGCTCCCTCTAATGACCTATGTATTTTGTTCCAATTGGACGATCCATTAAACCAATTGAAGGAAGATTCTAAATGGATAAATATTTTTTTATTTTCACTGGAGACTGGGAATCGATGGACTTTCCATAGGACCCATTTTACTGACAGGATTTATCACTTGAACCAACAAACATTAGATTTCGAAAAATTAGCTAATCAATCATATCCCGCAGCATTGGAAATAATATTCCATTTTGGTTTTCTTATAGCTTATGCTGTCAAATCGCCGATGATACCCCTACATACATGATTACCAGATACCCACGGGGAAGCGCATTACAGTACATGTATGCTTCTAGCTGGAATCTTATTAAAGATGGGAACATATGGATTGATTCGGATCAATATGGAATTGTTAGCTCACGCTCATTCTAAATTCTCTCTCTGGTTGATCATAGTAGGAATAATACAAATCTTTTATGCAGCTTCAACATCTCTTGGTCAACGCAATTTTGAAAAGCATATTGCCTATTCTTACGTATCTCATATGGGTTTCATAATTATAGGAATTGGTTCTATAACTGGCATGGGACTCAATGGAGCCATTTTACAAATACTCTCTCATGGATTGATCGGTGCTGCACTTTTTTCTTAGCAGAAACGAGTTGGGATAGAATACGTTTTGTTTATCTCGACGAGATGGTGGGGAATATCTATCCCAATGGAAAAAATATTTATATTTACCATGTTTAGTAGTTTCTCGATGGCTTCTCTTGTATTACCAGGAATGAGTGGTTTTGTTGCAGAATTCTTAGTCTTTTTTGGAATAATTACTAACCAAAAATATCTTTTCATGCCAAAAATGTTAATTACTTTTGTAATAGCAATTGGAATGATATTAACTCCTATTTTTTTATTGTCTATGTTACGTCATATTTTCTATGAATACAAGCTATTCAATATACCAAACTATAAATTTTCATATTCTGGACCGCGAAAACTATTTCTTTCGATCTGTATCTTTCTACCTGTAATAGGAATTGAGATTTATCCTGATTTCGTTCTTCCGTTATCGGTTGACAAGGTACAAGTTATATTAGCTAATAATTTTGATTATTTTTATAGAAAATAGATACTAATTCTTTTTATAGCTTAGAAAATTCTAATTAATTAGAAGGAAAGTCTTATAATTCTTTGACTTTCATCTTTTCACGATTCTTCATTGTACAATGAAAAAAATGAAGAGTGAATTAGAATTGTAATGAAATACATCTAGAGTTTTTGAGAACCATTTGAATAATTCCTCCATTCAAACGGTTTTCAAAAACTCGCACAAATACTCATTGTCTATCAGACGATGTTTTTATGTGTTCTTCATGTAGTTTATTTTATTCAATTAGATATAAATGGGAATGAACCATAACTATGGAACCCGATTCCTAATAGATTGATCCCAAAATAGCATATCCAAATTAGGAGAAATCCTATAGAAGCCACAAATGCCGAATTTGTGCCTTGGTCTTGCAATTTTTTATTTGTTCTAATATGTAAATAGATTGCAAATATGGTCCAAGTAATAAATGCCCAAGTTTCCTTAGGATCCCAATTCCAATAAGAACCCCATGCTTCATTAGCCCATACTGCTCCAGAAAGAATGCCTATGGTTAAAAAGGTAAACCCTAAACTAATGACACGATAACTCCAATAATCCAAACGCTGAATTAATTGATATTTGTAAAAATTTAGAAATGAGAGAAAAGAAGTCTTTTTAAATACACTTTCTTTTTCGTTCAAATATTCTATCGTACCAACAAAGAAAAATGACTTCCTTAAGCTTATAAAATTCTTGTTCAAAAAAAAATCGATATTTTTTCTTTCTATTTTTTCTTTCTAATAATTTATACACCCAACATCTTAGTATCTTAGTATAATTAAATACTAACATTTTTCGTTGTCTTATCCTAATTGTGTTTTTTATATTTCGAAAAGTACAATTAATAGGAAAGAAAAAACCTTCTCACGAATTCAATCAAATTCAATATCAATAATATGAAGATTCAATAATCAATAAAAATATTATACAAAATATTCTTATAAAAATATTCTTATTCTTATATTATATAATATTACATATAATATTATATATAATTATAATTTTATTATATTTATTATTATTATATTTATTATATATAATTTATATAATTAAATATAATTATAAAATTAAATATAATTAATACAATTATAAATATAATTAATTAAATAAAATATATAATTTATAACTAAATATTAAATATAATTAAATAAAATATATAATAAATAATAAAAATATATAATAATTATATATATAATATGATTATGATATATAATAATATATGTAATTTATAATTATAAATAATTATAAAACAATAATAAAATAAAAAAAGCTAGGTTTCTGTTATAGTTATAGTTTATAATACATAAATGGAAAAGTTTTTTATGAAAACTGAACTTACGAAAATACTAACTGAATATTCTTGATATTGAACTTGAACACTTCCATATGAATGGAAATGCATTTTGCTTCATTGTTTCCTAAATTCTATTGAATATAGACAATTCAACATGAATTTACTATTATTCTTTCAGGTAAGCCGCCATGGTGAAATTGGTAGACACGCTGCTCTTAGGAAGCAGTGCTAGAGCATCTCGGTTCGAGTCCGAGTGGCGGCATAAAATAATATAATTATATATTATTATTTAATATAATTTATAATTTATAATTATTTTTAATAATTATATTTTCCCTTAACATTAGATTGTATTTATGTAAGATTATAAAATTTATAGATATTTTATATATTTCCATTTATATTTATGTTTTATAGATTTAGGATTTCTTAATTTATTATAGTTCAATTATGGATCTCTTTATATTTTATATTTCTTTTTTATTGAATATTAAAGAATATTGATATTGAATTTGAATTCGTTTTTTTTATTTTTTTTTTTTAAGTTATGCTCTTATATTATTGATATTGATGGAATCACTATAGGTAATGACTAATAAATAGTAATCCATTTTGAACAATATATGTCTTTCACATACAACCATAAAAATGAGTCACCTATCTTTGAATGGCAGTTCCAAAAAAACGTACTTCTATGTCAAAAAAGCATATTCGTAGAAATCCTTGGAAAAAAAAAGGCTCTTTAGCGGCAGTAAAAGCTTTTTCTTTAGCTAAATCTGTTTTTACCGGACAGTCAAAAAGTTTTTTTTTGGGACAAAAAAACGTTTTTAAAAATCTTAATTGATATGTCTTAAAGAACTTAAAATTTTATATTTTTGACTTGGAAGGACTTGGAAGACAAATAATTGACATTTACTAATGTATTATTAATGTATATTGATTGTATTTTTTTTTTTATTTATTTTAATCTCCAATTTAAATTATTTATTATTTAATAGGTACCCTTTTTTATGTTTATGATATTTGTGACCTTAGAACATATATTAACTCATATTTCCTTTTCGATCATCTCAATTGTGATTATGATTCATTTGATGAACTTATTAGTGTATGAAATAGAAGGATTGCGTAATTCGTCAGAAAAGGGGATAATAGCTACTTTTTTCTCTATAACAGGGTTTTTAGTTATTCGTTGGATTTCTTCAGGACATTTTCCCTTAAGTAATTTATATGAATCATTAATCTTTCTTTCGTGGAGTTTCTCCATTATTCATATGATTCCATATCTTGGGAATCATAAAAATTATTTAAGTACAATAACTGCACCAAGTGTCATTTTTACCCAAGGTTTTGCCATGTCAGGTCTTTCAATTGAAATGCATCAATCCGCAATATTAGTACCTGCTCTACAATCTCACTGGTTAATGATGCATGTCAGTATGATGCTATTGAGCTATGCAGTTCTTTTATGCGGATCATTATTATCAGTTGCTCTTATAGTGATTACATTTCGAAAAAATATCGATTTTTTTTTGAACAAGAATTTTATAAGCTTAAGGAAGTCATTTTTCTTTGTTGGTACGATAGAATATTTGAACGAAAAAGAAAGTGTATTTAAAAAGACTTCTTTTCTCTCATTTCTAAATTTTTACAAATATCAATTAATTCAGCGTTTGGATTATTGGAGTTATCGTGTCATTAGTTTAGGGTTTACCTTTTTAACCATAGGCATTCTTTCTGGAGCAGTATGGGCTAATGAAGCATGGGGTTCTTATTGGAATTGGGATCCTAAGGAAACTTGGGCATTTATTACTTGGACCATATTTGCAATCTATTTACATATTAGAACAAATAAAAAATTGCAAGACCAAGGCACAAATTCGGCATTTGTGGCTTCTATAGGATTTCTCCTAATTTGGATATGCTATTTTGGGATCAATCTATTAGGAATCGGGTTCCATAGTTATGGTTCATTCCCATTTATATCTAATTGAATAAAATAAACTACATGAAGAACACATAAAAACATCGTCTGATAGACAATGAGTATTTGTGCGAGTTTTTGAAAACCGTTTGAATGGAGGAATTATTCAAATGGTTCTCAAAAACTCTAGATGTATTTCATTACAATTCTAATTCACTCTTCATTTTTTTCATTGTACAATGAAGAATCGTGAAAAGATGAAAGTCAAAGAATTATAAGACTTTCCTTCTAATTAATTAGAATTTTCTAAGCTATAAAAAGAATTAGTATCTATTTTCTATAAAAATAATCAAAATTATTAGCTAATATAACTTGTACCTTGTCAACCGATAACGGAAGAACGAAATCAGGATAAATCTCAATTCCTATTACAGGTAGAAAGATACAGATCGAAAGAAATAGTTTTCGCGGTCCAGAATATGAAAATTTATAGTTTGGTATATTGAATAGCTTGTATTCATAGAAAATATGACGTAACATAGACAATAAAAAAATAGGAGTTAATATCATTCCAATTGCTATTACAAAAGTAATTAACATTTTTGGCATGAAAAGATATTTTTGGTTAGTAATTATTCCAAAAAAGACTAAGAATTCTGCAACAAAACCACTCATTCCTGGTAATACAAGAGAAGCCATCGAGAAACTACTAAACATGGTAAATATAAATATTTTTTCCATTGGGATAGATATTCCCCACCATCTCGTCGAGATAAACAAAACGTATTCTATCCCAACTCGTTTCTGCTAAGAAAAAAGTGCAGCACCGATCAATCCATGAGAGAGTATTTGTAAAATGGCTCCATTGAGTCCCATGCCAGTTATAGAACCAATTCCTATAATTATGAAACCCATATGAGATACGTAAGAATAGGCAATATGCTTTTCAAAATTGCGTTGACCAAGAGATGTTGAAGCTGCATAAAAGATTTGTATTATTCCTACTATGATCAACCAGAGAGAGAATTTAGAATGAGCGTGAGCTAACAATTCCATATTGATCCGAATCAATCCATATGTTCCCATCTTTAATAAGATTCCAGCTAGAAGCATACATGTACTGTAATGCGCTTCCCCGTGGGTATCTGGTAATCATGTATGTAGGGGTATCATCGGCGATTTGACAGCATAAGCTATAAGAAAACCAAAATGGAATATTATTTCCAATGCTGCGGGATATGATTGATTAGCTAATTTTTCGAAATCTAATGTTTGTTGGTTCAAGTGATAAATCCTGTCAGTAAAATGGGTCCTATGGAAAGTCCATCGATTCCCAGTCTCCAGTGAAAATAAAAAAATATTTATCCATTTAGAATCTTCCTTCAATTGGTTTAATGGATCGTCCAATTGGAACAAAATACATAGGTCATTAGAGGGAGCTCCAGGATACATATACATATAGTATCCCTCCTATACGCCTTATTTCCTTTATGAAGGAAAATAACTCGTGATAAAGACAAGATAAATTTTGACCAGAAAACTCCGTGCTCGGGAGAAGAATAATATATTTTCTTTTCTCGAGTACGGAGCTTTCTCGGTAAAGAGGAATCAAATGATTCAAGGGGAGTTTTTTGTTACATATCAATAAGAAAGACCCATGCTGCGAGTTGTTTCATGCCATAAATAAACACGGACACTCAAAAAATCCGTTGGGCAAGCGGATTCACATCTCTTACAACCTACACAATCCTCGGTTCTTGGCGCGGAAGCAATTTGCTTAGCTTTACATCCGTCCCAAGGTATCATTTCTAATACATCCGTGGGACAAGCTCGTACACATTGGGTACACCCTATACATGTATCATAAATTTTTACTGAATGCGACATTGGGTCTATAAATTTAAGTTTTGAACACAAAAGATTTTCGATCTGATAAAATTTTAATTAGAAAATGATGGAAATCATATATTTTCTATTGTAGATACCAGACGAATCAATGATTTTAAAAAATTTCTAGAATCAATAGATTTTAAAATCTGTTTATGAGAAAGGGCCAAGATCCTTTGATTTACGTTTGAATAACCATGAAATATGAGTTGTACATACGAATCATGTTTATTTTCTTAATATTAAATATATTATATTTTCATTATATTTTCATTTTTCATATATATATATATCCTAATTTATCCTAATTTAAATTGAATTTAGTATAATTCTAGTAATTCTAAATAATCCTATTCATATTCATATAGTCATATATAAAATGTAAATTCTAAAAAAAAAAAAAAAAAAAAATAACAAGGCTAATAATAAATAATAATAAACTCAAATAATAAATTTAATTTAAATTAACGAGTTTTTGGTTCCCGAATATCTAACTGATCCATTAATCTCTTATAACGCACTTTATTTTTCTTTGACAAATAAGTCAATAATCGTTGACGTTTTCCCAGAATTATTCGCAGACCCCTTTGTGATAAAAAATCTCTTTTGTGCAATTCTAAATGTGAAGTAAGTCTCCGTATCTTACTGGTGAAATGGAATACTTGAAATTCAACAGACCCACTATTTTCGTCTTTTTCTTCTTGTGGAATAACTGAGATAAATGAATTTTTGACCATAAAATAAATTAAAATTTTTATTTTCTGTGAATTTTACCGATCAGGAAAAATAATAAGATTTATTATGACAGTTATTTTCATCTAGTATAAATCGAAATTGGATTTCATTTATTCATATACTAATTTGTTTTTTGTTTATGTATTTATGTTTATTTGTTTTGTATATTTTATCCAATTGAAAATTGGATTTGGATATTGGATAAAAAGGGTCTGATAAATATATGCATTCACGAAATAGAACGATTTCGTTTTACTTAAACTAAAAAGATTCTGCTACTCCTAGTGAAAATGGATACACTATGAAATCAGCATCATGTGTTAGAAATTCTAATGTTATACAGTCTATATATTTCGGCTTTCATCTACAGAATATGTCACACGATATGTAGGAAATCCACTATAAAATATAAAAAAAAATATAAAAATAAAAATTTTTTAATTTTGCATTTGAATTGAATTCATTCTGAATTGTGAATACATATGTATTCTTGACATACTGAAACGACTGCTGTTATTGGTATCAAACCAATAACGATTCATACAAGCTAAATCTTCTAATCGATAATTGGGCCAAAGAAACAATTTGAATTTAATTAAATTTTTTGCATCGGTGTTAATATGCTTGTTCTGATTCAAAAATTGTCCACAGTTTTTTATTTTCTTTTCATTGCAAAATCTTGGATTTCTATCCAAAACATTCCAATTCCGTGAATTGAAACAAATTCGAATTCTAAATTCTCTCCGATGCCTAGGAGATAGAATATTTTCAGGAATAAGGAAATCATAATGATTTTTGTCTTCACTAAAAAATAAGTGGCTGTATCGTGGAATGGATTTTTCAAACCCCTCTTTCTCAATATGTCTTTTTTTTGCGTATTTTCTATTTGTTTGGTGCTTCTTCTTCTCAACCAATGAAATATCCATAGTTTGATATACAATAGATTTTCCGTCCCTTCTTATAGATAGACGAATTGGTTCAATAATAAATATTCCCTTTCTTATCAATTCTGTAAGAACTAGCTCCTTTTGAATTAGCATTTCGTCTAGATTTATTTCACCTCTTTGAATCGAGGATATGGCAATTTCCTTTGGGTTTATCAGTCTAAGTAGGAGACAATATACCCTAATATTGTTCATTATTCTTTGATTCAAGGGATCAGCCCATCTTAATTGAAAAAGGAAATATTTTTTCAAAAAGTAATCTAGTTCCGTTTGTTTTTTTCTCTTATATTGAGATTTTTTTTTTTTTCTACCCTTTTTAATTTCTATGTCTAATCTTGCGTAATCTTCTTCAACAGCTTTTTTATTCTTTTGTTTTCGTAGATTCGATATAAGATTTCCTTGATCCTGTTGTTCTTGTTCTTCCTGCTTGTAATTTACTAATTCAAGATCTTTTTTATTAGACGATTCATGAGGATTTTTCTTTGTATTTATATTTATTTTTTCATTTTTATTAAAATGAAAAAAGAGTGATTTGATTGGAATGATCCAAGGTTGAATCTTATATATGTTAAAAAGTTGCACAAATTCTGGGAAGAACCAAGATTCGAGATTGGATATAGTATTATGATTTGATGCAGTATCAGAGAACCCCTCTTGATGCATTCCCATGCAATCAAAAAAGTTTCTTTTTTGATTGCATGGTTTGATGTCTTGACGAACCGTAGTAGAAAAAAGATCTTTTTTTTTCATTTTTTTAAAATTTTTAATTTCAGTCTTAGTATTTTTATGAATCGTCATGCCAATATGTGCATTGGTCCAGATCTCAATATTCTTTCTAAAACAAAAATGAGGAATTCTACAATCAAAATATTTTCTATCCAAATTTATATTCCTATCAATAATATATCCTTTTTCTAGATAATTATTACTAGGTATACTTACTAATACATAAAATGATTCGGGTTTCGATGTATTGAAATGATATGGAATTTCTCGATCCCCGTTTATTTCAAATTCTAATGTTGATCCAGAAATATATGAATTAGGAGGACTTATGTATTTAGATGATAAAAGATCATATCTGTGATTTTTTTTCCATTTTTCTTTTTGACTCATAAAAGAATCCGCTGCATAGTTATTTTTTTTCATGGAATGAATGAATTGGTATTTTTGATATAAATCCAATTGGATTGATTCCTTGTTTTGGTTTTGAATCATACAGCGTTGATTGATTCTATTTCGCCATTCTTTAGTTACTAATCGAGACCATTTTTTTTGAGATGGATCGTATTGATAATGACCTTTTAACCAGTTTTTCCATTCGTTCATTACATACGAATGAATTTTATTATGTCTTGATTTGGAATCAAATATTCCGTGTATCATTATCATACAAGAGTCTTTTAATTTTTCCTTAAAAAAAGGAGAGTTTCCTTTATATTGAAATACAGGTCTCAAGCGATCCTTATTAAGTAATTGGGTTTGTGATAATTTGTAAAATACATATGCTTGAGATAGGGAAGATAAGTTCCAATAAGTATCGGAATTTGGATTCCTATTCTCAGTACTATAAGTATTTGAAAACAACTTTTTTATAGTCAAACCAAAATGAAACTTCATTGTATTTTGATTTGTTTCATCAATTCCTTCTTGTTCTTTATTTCTTTTATTGTTGTAAATGGATTTATTAAAGATATTTTTTTTTGATTTAAAGAAAAGTTGTGCATTGATCTTAGGAATGCTAATGGTACATAGTAAAATATCTATGTATATTTTTTCAATGAATGATTTTATAAAGTAGTGCGATTTACGCATTAATCGGATATTTTTCCTTTTTAAGATTTTCAAAGATTCCGGCCTTTTATTATCATAAATTAGAACTATATCTTTTTTTTTTTCTTTTTCGTTTCGTTCTATTTGATTCCTGATTTTTATTGTCTTATCAGAAAGATCTTTCATTCTTCTTTCTATTAGTGAATAATTTAACCAATTTTTTGGTCGAATTCGAACAGATGATTCGCGAAGAATCTTTTTATTTTTTTGTAAATCTTTTTCGTTTTCCTTCATTTCATATACTTTTTCTTTCCTCAACTCAAATAAAAAAATTGGATTTATTTTTTCCAATTTTTTCATTATGAGTTTGATAACTATAAATATTTTAGTGACCCATTTTGTTTTTTCTTTTCTAACTTTTATAAATATAAAGGATTTTATTCTTTCCTTCAAAAAGTTTATAACTTGTAAAATCTTATTTTTTACCCTTCTATTTCTTTTTTTGAGTTCTTTATAAATAGGTTCAAAAAAAGAAGGTCGTTTTCGGGGAGAACCAAAGGGAAGTTCTGCTTCCATTCCCCAGACTGTTAAAAAACAAAAATTTTTGTTTTTATATTTTGAATCTCCTCGATCTCTATGATGAGATCGTACCTTAGCTTTTCGCCAAGGTTTTAGACAGAAAGGATATAGAATCTTTATCTGAATGCCGTCTGTTAACCAATCTTGGGGAAATTCTGTTTCTGATAATTGAACACCATTATAGGTGCATTTAATATGCATTTCTCTATTCCATTCCTTCAAATCCTCGTACCACTCGGGGAATTGAAATAATAACATACGTAAAATATTTTTAGCTATTATAAATGAAGGCAATATAATGTATTTTCTAAAAAAAGATTGGATTACTAACATTAAACCTCTTATTGCTTGAATAAATACAAAGGTATCCCAAGCTTCTGATATTTCTATACGTTCTTTTTTATCCTTTTCTTCTTTTGTCTCTTCATTTTCAAAATGGGAATCTAAAATTTTAAATTCAGATTCTCGTTCTCTACCCATCCAATTCCTCAAAATAAGATTCTTCATTTCATTAATATGAAAAGAATAAAAAAAAGATGTTTTGTCTATACGGTCCAAAAAAAGTGGGGAATGCGCATTTACTTGAAAGAGGTCCCAAATAACTGTTTTACGTCTTTGAGCGCGCATGGATCCTTTGATTAGATTGCGACGAAAACACGATTGTTGGGAGTAACGTATCAGAGCTACCTCTTCCTCTTCCTCTTCCTCTTCCTCTTCCTCTTCCTCTTCCGTTTTATTATCATTTTTCTCATTGTTACTAGCATTCTTAGTACTAGAAATAGAATTGGTATTTTGATCATTATCGTTATAAATTACAACACGTTTGGCTCTTCTTGAATGAATCTCATGCTCTTCTTCTTCTAATTCTTCTTCATTTTCTTTTTCCTCTTCTTCCAACAAATCCTCGGTTAATTTGTATGACCATCTAGACACCTTTTTACTGACTTCTTCTATTTTAATTCCAATATCTTTCTTTTTCTTTGTTTTTTGATCTTTTGTAATTACATCGAATACAAATTGCAAAGATTTTGCTTGACTTTCTGAATCAATTATTTTTGCTTCTGTCAATAAAGGACATTTTTCAAAATTTAAAATGTGTCCGCACTCAGAAGATAATTCATCAATTGAGATGAAGGACTTTTCCGTTTTTTTTAAAAATGATTGACGGTAAATTCCTAAGGAATCATTAAGAAGTAGATCATGAATCTTATTTATCCAAAAAATTTCTACTAAATCTTCTGTATTTGTATAAGTAATTAAATGATTCATGATTGCATGTGAATAGAGTTTTTTTCGTGTTCCTCGACAAGGTCCGTTGAAAAAAGGATCATATGCTTTTGGCAAGCATTTTTTTTTATTCTCATCATCGCATAATATGGTTCTTTTTTCAAGCCTATCCAGACTAGGAGATCCCTCATTTTTTTCTATAATTTTTATTCGATTTATCAATTCATTATTAAAATTTAACTTTTTTTTTTCATTGGTATAAATCCAAGAATTAGAAAGATTTTCGTCATATATTTTTTCTCTTATGTACAAAGAAATTCTTCGTTCTAGCATTTCTGAAAATGTCGATAAACTAGGAGGATACATAAAGGATATTTTTTG